AAAATTATAACAGACTAGTTTACGAAATTCAATTCCTAAGAAACTCTTTATTTCGATTTTGATATTCAATTTTAACTCTAAATAAAATTAATATCAAAATTGGAATTGAATTTCATTTTCAGACAAGACTGGATTATCATCCATATATTTATATCTTTCATATCGAAAGAGAAAAAAGATAATATTGTATTGAATTAATTTCTATTTATTTAATCTCGTGAATTTCTCTATTTTCTATTTCATTTTGATTTCTAGTTGATAATAATAGATAATAAGATATATAGAATATATAGAATTTGATTTCTATTCTATTATTTCTATTATTATTATTTCTATTATATAGAATACTCACTTCGATATACTAATTAGTACTTCGATATACTAATTAGTACTTCGATATACTAATTAGTACTTCGATATACTAATTAGTATAGAATACTACTAAGAATTAGTATAAGATATGTTTATAGTAATAACAGGTCTAAATATTCAATCGAGGTACCCATTCTATGACAACTCTCAATAGCTTACCCTCTATTTTTGTGACGTTAGTAGGACTAGTATTTCCGGCAATTGCAATGGCGTCTTTATTTCTTCATGTTCAAAAAAACAAGATTTCTTAAATCTCATCCATTTTTTTTTCAAGACTTAGATATAGCTAATACAGATGTGCATTTAGTAGAGTATGTTATGGTATAACATAGGGGCATAAATGAAGCAGCTCTTATATATCCGTAAATAGATGCTCGAAATATACAAACAATATAGGGAAATAAGTTTCGAATTAGTTCCAAATAGATTGGAATCGAGGCAGATGCCTGAAACGGAAAGTCGATCTATCTATATGTATGTAGATATTTCTAGAAGATCCTAAAAAAGGGATATTCTTTTATTTTATACCTAACCCATTCGACGAATTACTCCGATTATTCCTAAAGGAAAGGGTTACATGCGAACGGCACTAGTTGATGAGAGTTACTTCGGAAACAAAAAGTTTCTCCATTCCAATAAAAAAAAAAAAATGCAACTAGATCTAATATGAGTTGGCGATCCGAACATATATGGATAGAACGTATAGTGGGGTCTCGAAAACTAAGTAATTTCTTCTGGGCCTTGATCCTTTTTTTAGGTTCATTAGGATTCGTCTTAGTTGGAACTTCCAGCTATCTTGGTAAGAATTTTATATCTTTAGTTCCATATCAGCAAATCGTTTTTTTTCCACAAGGGATCGTGATGTCCTTCTACGGGATCGCGGGTCTCTTTATTAGTTCCTATTTGTGGTGTACAATTTCGTGGAATGTGGGGAGTGGCTATGATCGATTCGATCTAAAAGAAGGAATAGTGTGTATTTTTCGTTGGGGATTTCCTGGGAAAAAGCGTCGCATCTTCCTACGATTACGTATGAAGGATATTCAGTCGATCAGAATAGAAGTTAAAGAGGGCATTTATCCTCGTCGTATCCTTTATATGGAAATCAAAGGACAGGGAGCCATTCCATTGACGCGTACTGATGAGAATTTGACCCTGGGTGAAATTGAGCAAAAAGCTGCCAAATTGGCCTATTTTTTGCGCGTACCAATTGAAGTATTTTGAAATGAAATAGCAAATCAAAATATTTCTATAAATAAAAAAAGAACAAGGGGAGTTCCTTTAAGTCGAAATCGGAATACTATTCCTTGAAATGTTTGTTTTTTTTAGTTTCGATTTAGCATTCATCGAGAACGCGAAGCAGTTTCAAATTGGATCAATTAGATTATCTGTAAACAAGATTTTGATTATTTCGTCATTTAAAGTCGACTCTTTCTTATTCTATATTCTTTCGTCATTCATAATCACTGAATGGGAAATCAAAAAAAAAAAGGAATAGATTCCGGGGTTCGATGCCTTAGAATAGAACTTATGTTTGATAAAAATAGTAGATCGCAGCGCATAGATTCGAAGAATGAGGCGAGTTCATTAGCCAAAGATGAAAAATGGAAAAAAAGAAAGCATTTCTCCCTTTTCTTTCTGTTATATCTATAGTATTTTTGCCTTGGTGGGTTTCTCTTTCATTTAAGAAAAGTGTTGAATCTTGGGTTACTGATTGGTGGAATACTACACAATCCGAAACTTTTTTGACTGATATTCAAGAAAAGAGTATTATAGAAAAATTCATCGAATTAGAAGAACTCTTCCTATTGGACGAAATAATAAAAGAATACCCGGAAATAGGGTTGCAAAGGGCTCATATAGGAATCCACAAAGAAACGATCCAATTGATAAAGATAAACAATGAGGATCATATCCATATGATTTTGCACTTCTCGACAAATATAATATGTTTCATTATTTTAAGTGCTTATTCAATTCTAGGTAATAACGAACTTCTTATTCTTAACTCTTGGGTTCAAGAATTTATATATAATTTAAGTGACACAATAAAAGCTTTTTCTATTCTTTTATTAACTGATTTATGTATCGGATTCCATTCGCCCCATGGTTGGGAACTAATGATTGGCTATGTCTACAAAGATTTTGGATTTGTTCATAATGAGAAAATTATATCTGGCCTTGTTTCTACTTTTCCAGTCATTATAGACACAATTTAAAAATATTGGATCTTCCATTATTTAAATCGTCTATCTCCATCACTTGTAGTGATTTATCATTCAATGAATGACTGATCCAACTCGAATATTTCTTACTTTGCACATAAGCAAAGCATTTTAAGACGTACCCACTCCTTGGAACCTGCGGAGATTTCCCCTCGAATATTTTCTATTCGCGTAAAAGAATTTACGTAAATAGCAGACTTGTGGATAGGGAACTATCCGAGTGACCTACCTCATTTTATTGTAGAAATTTTTGGGATCAATGATTGGACTATGCAAATTCAAAATAACCTTTTTTTTTCCGATAAAGAAAGAAATTATTCGATCTATTTCCGTATCGTTTATGATATATATCATCACTCAAGCATCTATCTCAAATGCGTATCCCATTTTTGCTCAGCAGGGTTATGAAAATCCGCGCGAAGCAACCGGGCGTATTGTATGTGCCAATTGCCATTTAGCTAATAAGCCCGTGGATATTGAGATTCCGCAAACAGTACTTCCTGATACTGTATTTGAAGCAGTTGTTCGAATTCCTTATGATACGCAAGTGAAACAAGTTCTTGCTAATGGAAAAAGGGGGGGGTTGAATGTGGGTGCTGTTCTTATTTTACCTGAAGGATTTGAATTAGCACCCCCGGATCGTATTTCACCCGAGATGAAAGAAAAGATAGGCAATCTTTCTTTTCAGAGCTATCGACCCACTAAAAAAAATATTCTTGTTATAGGTCTGGTCAGAAATATAGTGAAATAACTTTTCCTATTCTTTCCCCGGATCCCGCTAATAATAAAGATGTTCACTTCTTAAAATATCCCATATATGTGGGGGGGAACAGAGGAAGGGGTCAAATTTATCCCGACGGGAACAAGAGTAACAATACGGTTTATAACGCTACAGCGGCTGGTAGAGTAAGTAAAATCATACGAAAAGAAAAGGGGGGATACGAAATAACTATAGCGGATACGTTAGATGGGCGTCAAGTGGTTGATATTATTCCGCCAGGGCCAGAGCTTCTCGTTTCAGAGGGCGAATCTATCAAACTTGATCAGCCATTAACGAGTAATCCTAATGTGGGTGGATTTGGTCAAGGGGATGCTGAAATAGTACTTCAAGATCCATTACGTGTCCAAGGTCTTTTGTTCTTCCTGGCATCTGTTATTTTAGCACAAATCTTTTTGGTTCTAAAGAAGAAACAGTTTGAGAAGGTTCAATTATCCGAAATGAATTTTTAGATTTGCAAATTGATAAATCTCAACTTCGGAAAGGAAAAGGAATCCAATTCTTATTGGTGTTCTGCATGATCAAAAATTATGAACCCATTTTTGCTTGTTTCGAAGTCATTGGGAGTTACTTATACTCTATTCCTATTCATAGTAAGAATATTATAAAGAAATTTTTTTGACTTTATCTCTTATTTTTTTTTCAATCAAAATTGAACCGAGTGACTCTCTTACTCTTATCAGAGAATGTCTTAATAGTTTTCTATTCTAATAAAAGAGAAAATTTCATCGAATACAGAATACTAAACTTCAGATAATAAGTAAGTGCAGAATAGAAAGCGTTTATTTTCTTAGTTTATTCTTGTCGTCACAAGAAAGAAATGTGCAAAATTTCTTTCTTGTGATGACAACAAGAATAGTTTTTGATCTTGTTCATCTAACATAATTATTCTTAATTTTATTTTCTATTTTTTGATTTTTTTACGGATTTCTCAGAACCTTTTTGTTTCTTCTATTTATATATTTAATTAAAATATAGATTAGAATAGTGAGCAATCAAAAAATAGAAAATAGAGCGCAATTTTTGGAGAAAATAGAACTTAATGGAGGTTTTTTAGAAACAAAAGGATTTGATCTGTACTCGTCAAATAGATATATTATAATTGGTTCATTTAGGAAAACGAAATCAAGTAATTTCAGTCTAACTTTGAAAGATAGATACTATGCTTCAATAATAGATGTTCAAAATCAATGAATGACATTTTTCAAATATAATTTGAATTTTCAAATTGAAATAAAAATAATATAATTCTAGTATGAAAGCTTAAGAACTCAAAGGATCCCTTGAGTTCTTAAGCTTTCATGTCTCCAACTCAGTTCATCCGTAGATTATTAGATTATTTTATATTCTTACAGAGATGAGCCCAACCCTGAGTATGAACCATAAAAGAAAATACCTATTAAACCAATCACAAGAATACCAGTTACAGTACCTATTATCCAAAGAGGAATCCTTCCAGTAGTATCGGCCATTTATCTTGCTTCCTCCGCCATTTCATCAAGTTGTCATGCTAGAGACACATACAGTCATAGATAAGTATGAGATGCGATCCTTCCGAATGAGATAAGCAAATTCCTAATTAATATTTCATATTCTACCAGTCTCTTTTCTTCTCTTACTTTATTTTTTATTAATTGAAGAAATAATTAGAAAATAAAACAGCAAGTACGAAAATAAGTAATAACCCCCAGTATAGACTGGTACGATTCAATTCAACATTTTGTTCGTTCGGGTTTGATTGTGTCATATCTCTCTAATTTTTATTATGTTTATCGTTGGATGAACTGCATTGCTGATATTGATCCCAAAAAAGAAACGGTAGGTACAGCTAGTCCATGAACAGCTAACCATCGGACTGTAAAAATTGGATAGGTTCGATCTATAGTCATTGGTTCCTCCTAAAACTAAAAAGATCTACTAAATTCATCAAGTTGTTCCAAAGAGTCAAAACGCCCAGGAATTCCTTGTCGGCTTTCTGTAAAATATTCGTTTGGGCGGGGACTTCCAAATACATCATAAGCTAAACCCGTGCTGACGAATAACCAACCCGCAATAAATAGAGAGGGTATAGTAATACTATGAATAACCCAGTATCGAATACTGGTAATAATATCGGCAAAAGAACGTTCTCCTGTGCTTCCAGACATGCTGAGCTCCGCATATTCTTGTACGATTAAAGGGGGATCGATTCTGTAAAAGATGATATCAGTAAATGGAAATTCACTACCGTTTTTTCATCCTTGTTAGATCGTCAATATTGTACCAAGGGCTTTTTTCGAGTATACCGAATCAGTATAGCTATCCTTCCTCTAAGACAGCAACGCAATTTGAATCAGTATGTAAATGAAGGACTAGTAGATAATTTCTTTTTTCTTTTCCTTGTCAATGTAGAAGTCTGAATTGATGATTTGAGATGAAATTTATATAAATTTATATAAGGTTTATTTCTCTCTATTATATTATTATTGGTTTCGAACCGGAAAACTTACGTTAGGTAAAATGTGAATCCAAGGGGTTGGTTTTTAGTTTTTATAAAAATAAAAAAAATGCAGTTAAATTATCCTATTTCCACTTCCCCAATTCAATTTGATGCGAAATTCAAAAATTTCCTGTTTATACCTCTAAACTGTAGAAAAGGTTTTCTTGAAATCTTTTTTTTTTTCATTTTAGTTTATTCCATTTAAAGCGAATTGCTGATTCGTACAGTAACAAGTAAGAGGAGTATAGAGTATTGATTAAAAAAAAATATATTTCTCTTATTCATAATAAATTATAAATTATTATATATATAATAATATATATAATAAAAAAATAGGGAAACAATCGATAAACTAGAAAAGAAAAAAAAAATGATAAGGATTACTAGTCTACGAATGGAATTTGACTACCTTATTTGATTTGTTTATTTGAATTTTATTTGAATCAATTCGATTTATTTTTATTTTTCCTTATTTATTAGTTGAGTACTGGGTTCATTCACATAATCTCTTCAAAGAAGAGAAGGGGTATTATAACGTCTAAATTCACTCTTTATTTTAATAAATCGATTTGATAGATAGGATAAAACAAAAGATCGACAAAATAAAAATAGAGTAGATGCTCAAAATGATTAACTTATCCCCTTTTAGACTCTACTTCCCTTAGTCTTTTGTTAGTAGTGTAATGACTGCTTGATGCATTAACAACTAACAATTGAACTTATTCTTTTTCGTTTCAATTGCTATTTTGTCTTTTCTTATCGTCTTATCTTCAAACTTAGGGATATGTTTTCTAAACATATGTAGAAAAAGAACATATTTCATTTAGCCCCTTCATGCTTACTATAACTAGTTTTTTTGGTTTTCTACTAGCAGCTTTAACTATAACCTCAGTTCTCTTTATTAGTATCAACAAGATAGGATTGATTTCAAATTAATTGAATGAGCACAACTCATAAAACTAAAAAGAAATCTTTCTCTGGTACTCCGAAATTCTATAGTTCATTACCGAATGTATTTACAATTATTGGTCATTGAGATTCCCTGGCACTGCGAATGTTTATTTAGCGATAGATAGTACCTCTATTTTTTCCTTTTTATTTTAAGAAAAAAATTGAAATGATTGAAGTTTTTCTATTTGGAATTGTCTTAGGTCTAATTCCTATTACTTTAGCGGGATTATTTGTAACTGCATATTTACAATACAGACGTGGTGATCAGTTAGACCTTTGATTAATTAACAGTTTTTTTTTTGATAATTTGACCTCCTCTTTTCTTAAAAAAAAAATTAACAGGAGGTCAAATTCAGATTACTGTTCTGCTCAATTATTTGAATTTGCATATAATTCTCCGATTAATCAAGCCCAGAATCACGCTCTGTAGGATTTGAACCTACGACATCGGGTTTTGGAGACCCACGTTCTACCGAACTGAACTAAGAGCGCTTTATTATTTCTTATAAAAAGTCTTCTTATCACAATAGTTAACAGCCAAGAAGAGGATTTTTTTTGTCCCCCACTCTAATCTTATCTTGAATACCTAGAATATCTTAGAGAATAACATAAAAAAAAAATGTATGTGTGATTTGAATCGATTCAAATCGATTCCTTCTTACTTCTCATAAGAGAAGGTTTAGGTAGGGATGACAGGATTTGAACCCGTGACATTTTGTACCCAAAACAAACGCGCTACCAAGCTGCGCTACATCCCTTTCTTTCAATTGGTCTACATTGTCATTGTAGAGAATCCCCGTCTTGTTTTCAAAACCCTTATTTTCCATTCCTTCCATTCCTATTAATCTAGGAACATAGACAATTTTTCTTGATATTTATTTTATTTCTTTTAACTCATATCTACGAGAAAATCTCGTATGAATATAATATTATTCATAGAATATAAAATATTTTATTATTATTTTTATTATTATTAATTATTATTATTATAATAAGATGCTTATATACATAGGAATATCAAACAAACTGATCGTAAAAAAGAACGAGGGAATACTGGGGGGAGGGGAATAAAGGTACTTTCTTATTTTTAGAAAGGTAGAGATCTTACCTCTTTTTTATTCTCTTAAATCAATCATGGAAATTAGAATCCCGTGTAAAATACAAAGGAATCTCAAATACTTCCATATCCGATATGTATTACCATTAGATATTTTACTAAAACAATAAAACATAAAGAAGGAGGATTAAAAATGCGAGATCTAAAAACCTATCTTTCCGTGGCACCGGTACTAAGTACTCTCTGGTTCGGGTCTTTAGCGGGTTTGTTGATAGAGATCAATCGTTTATTCCCAGATGCGTTGACATTTCCTTTTTTTTCATACTAGTTTAGTTAGTAACATGGGAAGGGGTGAAGAAGATTAGAGATATAATAAAAAAATCTATTTCCCCTCTTTTTTGAATTATCCAAAATTCAATTAGATACTTAGAGACAAAATAAAGAAAGGAGGAAAGATAGAAAAAAAATGAATTCAACCTCGACTAAATTTGAGCTCAGCGTTCAATTCGATTTCTAAAAAATAGAGTGAGAACAGAAAGGGGTCTATGAAAAAACTGGAATACAAGATAGGAAAGTGAAATAGTGTACTATATACTATACTTCGAATCGAATTCAATATAGCTAAATTCAATAGAGTTTTAATTCCTTCTTCCACTTAAACTTGAAAAATGAATTCTATTTAATATTTCTTACTCAATTATATTGTATTGTGATTGGAACGAAATCTTTCATAATTTCAACTTAGCAACTTTTTTTTATTTATTTTTCTTTTTGCTAGTTACTTCAAGAGTAGCAAATAAGAAGAGTTGATTGAATCAAAAACTCAAACTAAAGGAGGGTCATGGCCAAGGGAAAAGATGCTCGAGTAACAGTTATTTTGGAATGTAGCAATTGTCTTCGAAACGGACTTAATAAGGAATCAAGAGGGATTTCCAGATATATTACTCAAAAGAATCGACACAATACGCCGAGTCGCTTGGAATTGAGAAAATTCTGTCCCTATTGTTACAAACATATGATTCACGGGGAGATAAAGAAATAAACCAACTCCAAGTTATTTTTATTTGTGTATCACTCTTATATCAGGAACAAAAAAAGGACATATTCTCTATTCGAGAGACCCTATTATTCTAGATTTGAATAGTTTAGTTAACAGAATTTAATTAACTCAAAATAAAAAAAACCAATCTTTTTTTGAATTCAAAATTATTTTTGATCGGATTGAAATAGTATTTTCGAGATAAGGAATAAACAAAGTATGGAAAAATCCAAGCGACTCTTTCAGAAATCCAAACGATCTTTTCGTAGGCGTTTGCCCCCGATCCAATCGGGGCATCGAATTGATTATAGAAACATGAGTTTAATTAGTCGATTTATTAGTGAACAAGGAAAAATATTATCCAGACGGGTGAATAGATTGACCTTAAAACAACAACGATTAATTACTATTGCTATAAAACAAGCTCGTATTTTATCTTTATTACCCTTTCTTAATAATGATAAACAATTTGAAAGAAGCGAATCGACTGCCAGAGCTAATGGTCTTAGAATCCGGAATAAATAAAAAAAGTAGGCTTACTTTCCTCTTCAATTTGAATCAAAATTCAAATTCGACAACTGAAATCGAGTTTGATGTTTTATTCGAAGAATTCGAGAATCCAATCTAATCTTGATTGGATTTCTCCTACTTATCCTAAAAAAAAAACAAGAATCGGCGAAGAAGCAATCTTTTTGTATTGGATATTTATTGGACGTGTTTGGTTGCTCATTTCATTTTGAGCGACTTTATCTTTATCATACTAATTTTTATTCTACTTTCCCGGAGTTCATTCTCCAGAAAATGGCATTTTCAATAGTCGAACTTACAATTCCAATTTTTCCTTAAAATTGAAGAATTTTTTTATTTATTTTTGATCGAATTAGAAATCATATAAAGACAATTCCTATTTAATATAGCTATTTGTGCAACTATTTTACGATTAAAAAGCAACCGGTTCTTGTCCAGATTGTGTAGAAAATGACTATAACTATAGGATACAAAATTCTTACGAATTACTGCATTTATCCGAGCGATCCACAAACGACGAAAATCCCTCTTTCGCTTATCTCTATCTCGATGAGACGAAACCAAAGCTCTGATTTTCTGTTGTATAATTGTTCGAGTAAGTCTCGAATGAGCTCCACGAAAGCTTGACGCAAATAAACGAATTTTTGTTCGACGTCTACGAGCTATATATCCTCGTGTAATTCTGGTCATTGAATAAATGAAACCTTAATGAATAACTAATGGATTTCCTTTCTTTCAGTTATTCTTTTCCAATTTACTAGTTTAGTAATAACAACACGCATTCTTCCAATGTATAAAATAAGAATTCCAATGGCTTTTGCTACTATAACCTTCCCGCTCACGATTTATTTATTCCTATTCATTTCTATTTATTTGAATTTCTTTTAATAGAATATTTTTTCTGTTTTCGTTTTTTGATACCTAGTATCGATACAATTTATTATTTTGAGTTGAATCCCTATATATATAAAAGGGAAATCGTGGGTTCCATCGTTTCTATGGTTCTTTCTAAAAGGGTGAGGTCCTCTCTATACACCGGAGTCCTTTACTTCGACTTCATTTAATGAATATTATTGCTAACTTGTACAGTTCACATTCTTTTGCTCTACCCATGATCTAGTAAAAAGTCTTTCACAATGAGATCTACTTATACAGTAACGATATTTAATTATGAAGATTTGCTGGGGTAGCTGACCCTCTTAGTCCGTTTTTCATAGTCAAATTGGGTTTTCAAAATAATAGTTGCTCGCTTAATGGATAAACATTCGTTACCAATGAGGAATTTTTTATCATCTTCAATTTTGAAAATGGAGTGAATTCAATTTGCACCAATGCAAACCATAAATTTCATATCCGAATCCAATAGATCTTTTTTAGTTTGATATAGTGAACGTACGTACTTCTTTCTTCGATTTCCCCTTTTCTTCTATTTTAATTTAAATTTAAAAATAGTACTGATCTTTGATACTGGAAAAGGGGGTTCCTTCTTTCTATTAGAAATGATCTGAACGAGTCGCGCATACACCCTAGTACATGTTCCTCGTCGCTGAGGGCATCCCCCAAGAGCGGGGGATTTCGTGACATTTCGGATTGGCTGTCTTGTGTTTCTAATAAGTTGTTTAATAGTTGGCATGTTGAATCTGATCCATAATGAATGGGTTGGTTTAGATTGATCCTAACCAGCTAATTATGAATTACTTTCCCATGGAATGGATGAATAAGATATTATTGAATCCGGTAATAACTAAATAAAGAAATAAAAATTGTCGATTTATTTAAACTTATTCCCCCTACTGAAATTTTGATGCTATTTTTATTTTATATTCAACTGCTACAAGATCAACAATTCCATGAGCTTGGGCTTCCGTTGCTGACATAAAAACATCCCTTTCCATATCTTCGGATACAACCCATAAGGGTTTGTCCGTTCTTTGTACATAAACCCTTGTAATGGTTTCTCGCAATTTGAGTAGTTCTTCTGCTTCTAGGATAAATTCTCCCGTTTGTGCCTCATAAAAAGAACTCGCAGGTTGATGTATCATTACCCTGATGATGGAACAAAAGGTTCTTCTATCTCGATTATGAGATGGAAAGAGATAAAGAAAAAAAGAAAGTATAGAACAACCGTACGGGCATCCTTTAGGCATTGCATACGGCTCTAGAATGGAATTCAGTTTGACCTTCCATCAAAGAATCATCAATTAAAAAGATAGAAAATATATAGAAATTATAAGGTTTATCGGATTGACATCGTCAAACGATCCAATTACCATCCTTCCTTTCCGATTTCAGAGTAGTTACCAAAATACTATGATGGCTCCGTTGCTTTATATATTTATCTCCTCTGCTGATTCAGCAATCCCAAAGTTTTGATTTATTTTATTTTTACTCTTTTAAAAGTATATTCATAAGTATATCAATAAATATAAATATCGGAATTTTTAAAAAGTCTTCGGTGGGAAAATAAAAAAAAAAGGTTTGTGACGCTAAAATGGGTCCCGACAATAGCGAAGATAAAATGGGGAAGACCCTTCCTACTAATTTCATACTACTCTTTCGATATATAATTGAATGTTTTGAAAAAAAAATTCGTATATCGAATTCGATGTGCCATGCTATTATTACTTAATTTTCCTAATTTCATGCATAGTCTTTTTTTCGTAAAAAATTCATTGGCGCCAAGCGTGAGGGAATGCTAGACGTTTGGTAATCTCTCCACCGACGAGTATAAAAGATCCCATTGAAGCCGCTTGAACAAATTGCATAGTATCATAAATAGCGACCCCCGGGATTACCCATCCGCCAGGAGAGTTTATAAACAAATACAAATCCTTGTTATCATTCTCTATACTCAAATAAACCATAAGACCAATCAGTTGATTCGAGATCTCGCTATCAACCTCTTGGCCTAAAAAAAGTAATCTTTCTCGATAAAGTCGGTTGATTAGGATCAAATTTGTATCCCGTAAGAGCCGTACATGCACCTTTTGATGCATACGGTTCAACAAAAATTTAGAAAAAACGACTCAATGTGTAGATTCCAGCCCTCTTTCTTTTTAAAATGAAACTATTTATATATATAGATTATTTATTTAGTTTAGTTTTGAGAGCAGTTTCTTAATTCTAAGAAATTCGAAAATTTCGTAAATTTCGTCGTATATTAATTAAATCTTCATTTTTTCAAGAACGAAATGAGTTCGTTTTGTGCCCCTTCCCTCTCAAAAAAAAAATACATTAAGATTAAACATATCGAATTAACTTATCATTGATGCATTGTTTCTTCGCGATTTCATTTTAATCACGATGTTCTTTTCTTGTTCCTGAAAAGGTCTTTTCAATTCTTTTAGGTTTATGCTCTACTCCGAGTAAAAATCTGCCCAATTTTGATTTGCACATATAGGACAAATGTCAATAATATTACGTCTTTTTTTTACAACTTCATTTTTTTTTCAATTGATTTCATATCTTCTATCAATGCAAAATATTAAACATCTATTTATTTATTTCCTCGCTGGATTCGTTTAAAGTGAAAAGTTTGAGATTACTATTACTCTCAAATATATTGAATATTATTCAATAATAATCTTTTATTATCTATGGGTATACGTAGTAATAAATAAAAAAGAAATTCAAAATGTTTTTTCCCTAAAGGGAGCCTTAATACTTTACTTATGAAAACTTCATTTTAGTGTTCCAAAAGATGCAACCATAAATTATTCTAATTGCTAATATGAATTTGAATATCCCTCAAATCGAATTGCATTTCACGTTCCAAATTATTGGTAATTCAATCTTTTTTGGCCGAAACATAGGATATCTCAATCGGGGGAGAGAACGGGGGAAATCCCATATGACCCAATATATCTGACAAGTCGCACTATACGTCAACCCAAGAGGCATCTTCCTCTCCAGGACTTCGAAAAGGTACTTTTGGAACACCAATAGGCATAAAATGAAAGAAAAAAGAATTAAGTACTATATTGGACTTTGATATGGAAGCGTAACAATGCATTTATTGGCTTAATAATATTGTCTTTTATCATATTTGAGTCATAAATCGATCAAAATGTTTACAATTCCGAATAGTTCTTTTGAATGATTCCTAAATATAGATGCATTTGTCGATCGAAAATGGGATTAACCCCATTGCGTATTGTTCCTTATCGGGTATAGAATAGATCTGCTTCTCTTTCTTACTAGGAACAAAATTGTTCCGTTTTTACTAAAAAAAAAAGAATAGAACAAATATTACTCCTTTCTTGAAGATAATTCCAAAAAGGGGAGGTTCATAGCATAGTTTTTGCTAATGCAATAAAGTTACATAGTGTCTATTTTTCGTTGATAAAGAGGTATTTCCATGGGTTTACCTTGGTATCGTGTTCATACCGTCGTATTGAATGATCCCGGTCGTTTGCTTTCTGCCCATATAATGCATACAGCCTTAGTTGCTGGTTGGGCTGGTTCGATGGCTCTATATGAATTAGCAGTTTTTGATCCCTCTGATCCCGTTCTTGATCCAATGTGGAGACAAGGTATGTTCGTTATACCGTTTATGACTCGTTTAGGAATAACCAATTCATGGGGAGGTTGGAGTATTACAGGGGGAACTATAACGAATCCGGGTATTTGGAGTTACGAAGGTGTGGCCGGTGCACATATTGTGTTTTCTGGGTTGTGCTTCTTAGCGGCTATCTGGCATTGGGTGTATTGGGATTTAGAAATATTTTGTGATGAACGGACAGGAAAACCCTCTTTGGATTTGCCCAAGATTTTTGGAATTCATTTATTTCTTTCAGGGTTGGCTTGTTTTGGTTTTGGCGCATTTCATGTAACAGGATTGTACGGTCCTGGAATATGGGTGTCCGATCCTTATGGACTAACCGGAAAGGTACAACCTGTAAATCCAGCGTGGGGGGTAGAAGGTTTTGATCCTTTTATTCCGGGCGGAATAGCTTCTCATCATATTGCAGCGGGCACTTTAGGCATATTAGCAGGCCTATTTCATCTTAGTGTCCGTCCACCCCAACGTCTGTATAAAGGATTACGTATGGGAAATATTGAAACCGTGCTTTCCAGTAGTATCGCTGCTGTCTTTTTTGCCGCTTTTGTTGTTGCGGGAACTATGTGGTATGGTTCAGCAACTACCCCTATCGAATTATTTGGTCCCACCCGGTATCAATGGGATCAGGGATATTTCCAGCAAGAAATATATCGAAGAGTTGGCGCTGGATTAGCTCAAAATCAAAGTTTATCAGAAGCTTGGTCTAAAATTCCCGAAAAATTAGCTTTTTATGATTACATCGGGAATAATCCGGCAAAAGGGGGGTTGTTCAGAGCAGGATCAATGGACAACGGGGATGGAATAGCTGTTGGTTGGTTAGGGCATCCTATTTTTAGAGATAAAGAAGGGCGTGAACTTTTTGTACGCCGTATGCCTACTTTTTTTGAAACATTTCCGGTTGTTTTGGTAGACGGAGACGGAATTGTTAGGGCCGATGTTCCCTTTAGAAGGGCAGAATCGAAGTATAGTGTCGAACAAGTCGGTGTAACTGTTGAGTTTTATGGTGGCGAACT